TTAAATTTAACCTAGGTTTTTTTTGACTTGGAAGGTCTATAGTTTGTATAACTTAAAATTTAATAAATTTGAGAGGACTCTTTAAAAGCTTTGAAGGCTTTAAGTTTATATAACTTAAAATTTAATAAAAATAATGGCGCAGCTGGAATAATAAGTAAAGAGCTAATATTTAGAGTAATAAACAAAGTATTAAGGGGCCTAGAAATAATTATATTTTTATTGAATTTATTTGTGAGGAGAGGTGTGATAAAAATTCGAGTATAGAAAAAAAGTGTAATTAAGGTACTAGATAATAGAGGTAAAAGTAGGAAAAATAAAGATTTTGAAGAGATAGCACTAAAAGTTACAATTAATTTAGGGACTACTCCTGTTAAAGGAGGTAAACCTCTTAATCTTATAAAATAAAGTGGAGTCATAATTGAAGAATTATTTTTGTTAAATAGATTATTTAGTGAGGAAATATTATTTTTATGTAATGTAATAGTAATAGATAATAAAATTAGAGTATAAACAGAAAAATATAGTATTCAAATTCAATTAGAAATTATAATAGAGGTAATTAATCAAGATAAGTGGGAAATTGATGAAAAAGCTAAAATTTTTCGTAAAGATGTATGTAATAAACCACCTACAGAGCCAATTAAGGCTGATGTAAATACATATACAAATAATAATAAGTTGTTAATTGTCCTATAAAGAAGAGATAAAAGAATTAAAGGGTTGATTTTTTGAAGTGTTAGTAAAGAAGTTAGGAGGTATCAAGATAAACCTTCTACAATAGAGGGTAATCATTGGTGAGATGGAGCTGCTCCTATTTTTATTAGTAAAGCTATAATAAATAAATATTGAAGAATAAATTGTAAAGGAATTAAGAAAATAGAAACAATAATAAGAGCAGAAGCAATTGCTTGAATTAAGAAATATTTTATAGTTGATTCTAATTTATATAAGGTTAAAGGTGTGCATATCAGAGGTACAAAAGATAATAAATTAACTTCTATAGCTACTCAAGCAATAAATCAGGAATTTGAGGAGATAGTTATTAAGATAGAAGTTAATAATGTAAGGATAAAAAATGGGGTTGAAGGATGAAAAATCAATTTAAAGAGAATAAGGTCATATATAGGGTATGAACCTATTAGCTTTTTTAGCTTATCTTTAAGTAACAAAGGTATATTATACATTATAGTATTATCAGTTCTATCCTTTTTCAGGCACTTTGTTACTAAAGAGTAATTCTTAAGTGGAGTATATAAAAATAGGAGGAAGCTTATTAATTTTGATTGTATGTGTTTTAATTAGAGTAGCATTTGTAACTTTGATGGAGCAGAAAATTTTAGGCAGGGGTCAAGTTCGTATTGGGCCTAATTATGTAGGATATTGAGGTTTATTACAGCCTTTTTCAGATGCTGTAAAGTTGTTTACTAAGGAAAGAATAAATCTTAAAGATGGAAATATTTTAATATATTATATAGCTCCTATTTTTAGGTTAACTTTTTCTTTAATTCTTTGATTATTAGTACCTTTTTCAGAGGGGGGTTTAGATTTTATATTAGGTGTGATATTTTTTATTTGTGTTAGAGGATTAGGATTGTATCCAATTTTAGGTTCTGGTTGGAGGTCCAATTGTAAATATTCAATGTTAGGTAGGTTACGAGCTGTTTCTCAGATAGTTTCATATGAAGTTAGGTTGATAGTTATTCTTTTAGCTTTAGTTTGAATAACTAATTCTTTCAATTTAAGAGAATTATTAATAAGACAAAATAATATAATAAATATTATTATATTCTTTCCTTTAGGTTTAATCTGAATAATTTCATCATTAGCTGAAACTAATCGTAATCCATATGATTTTGCAGAGGGTGAGTCAGAGTTAGTTTCTGGGTTTAATACAGAATATAGAGCTGGAGGTTTTACTTTAATTTTTATAGCTGAGTATGCGAGAATTTTGTTTATAAGATTTTTTTTTTGCCTTTTATTTTTAGGAGGAGGTAAATTGAGATTAATTTTAATATTGAAAACTATAGTAATTGGTTTTTGATTTGTTTGAGTTCGTGGAATTATACCTCGATATCGTTATGATAAATTAATATATTTAGCTTGAAAAAGGTTTTTACCTATTAGATTAAGATTTTTTGTTTTTTATTTAGGGATTGGGTTTATTGTTTACAAAAAGTAGTTTATAAAAAATTATAGTTTTGGGTACTATTGAAAAGGTTAGTTCTTTTTGTATAGTATTGAAGTTGTTAGGTATTGTAATAGTATTAAGGGGTTTTATTATATTTGCTTTGAGTTATAATCATATTTTAATTAGAATGTTAAGATTAGAATTAATAGGCTTAGGTGTATTTTTTTATAGTTTAATCATATTTAGTGGTTTTACTAGAGAAGTTTATTATAGTTTATATTTATTAATTATAATAGTTTGTGAAGGAGTTTTAGGAGTATCTTTAGTTATTATAATGAGATTAAGTTTAGGGAGAGAAGATTTTAGAGTTTTTAGAGGAGTATGCTAGGACTTTATTTTTTAAGCTTAGTTAGGTTAATAGTAAGAAAGTTTTGAGGCGAAGTATGTGTAATAGTTAGTTTAAGTATAAGTTTATACATATTTAGAGGATGGGAAATAGCTATTATAAAGGTAAGAGAATTATTTGAAGTAAATTGAGTAAGTTGAAGTCTAATTTTTTTAAGAATATGAATTTTTTTAATATCTGTAATAGGGAGATCTAAAATTAATAGAAGTCAAAGAGGTCTTTTATTTTTAAGAGTAAGAGTTTTATTATTATTTTTTTTATTGTTAAGATTTTCTTTTTCAAGCTATTTGATATTTTATTTGAGGTTTGAAAGATGCTTAGTACCTATTTTATTAATGATTTTGGGTTGAGGGGGTCAACCCGAACGTAGAAGGGCTGGTTTATATTTATTAATTTATACTTTGTTAGGTTCTTTACCTTTGTTTTATATAATTTTAATATTTATAGGAAAAGGTGTTGATTATATATATAAAGGTTATGAATTTAGAAGAATAAGGGTAATTTATAGTTTATTTATATTAAGAGCTTTTTTAGTAAAATTTCCTATATACGGATTTCATCTTTGGTTATTAAAAGCTCATGTAGAAGCACCTGTTGCAGGTTCTATAGTTTTAGCTGGAGTTTTATTGAAATTAGGGGGTTATGGTTTGATTCGTGTATTAAGATTATTTGTTAGAATAAGGTTAGTGACATCATTAATTATAAGAATAAGATTATATGGTGGAGCAATAATAAGGCTAATATGTTTACGTCAAATAGACATAAAGTTGTTAGTAGCAAGGTCTTCAGTAGTGCATATAGGGAGAAGAATTGGTGGTTTGTTTGTATTAAGTGAAATTGGTTGTAAAGGTAGAGTAGGTTTAATAGTTGGACATGGATTATGTTCGTCAGGTTTATTTTATTTAGTAAATTTAGTCTATGAACGAAACCATAGTCGTAGCATATTAGTAAACAAAGGTATATTAAATTTAGCTCCATCTTTAAGAATATGATGATTTTTAATATTAAGTTTAAATATAGCGGCACCTCCTTCTTTAAATCTAATAAGTGAGATTTTATTAATTAATAGAATAATTAGATGAAGTTGGTGAACTATAGTTGGGTTAAGTATTATATCTTTTTTTAGTGCGGCTTATAGAATTTATTTATTTTCTTTAAGTCAACATGGTCAGTTTTTTTTCGTTTCTGGGGGGTATATGAGGTGTTATTTAATTGAGTTTATATTATTAGTTCTTCACTGGGCCCCAGTGAATTTATTAATTATATGCGTATATTTAGTTTTTTAGATTTAAGTAGTTTAATAAAAATAATATATTGTGGTTATAGAGAAGTAAGGACCTTAAATTTTGAAAGTAGGTTTAGTTATTTATTCTCTGATAAGAAGGTTGTTAATTGGAAGAGCTTTTTTTTTTTTTCATATTGCTTTAGATATAGGTTCTAAGATTTATTTTATAGAGTGAGGCTTGAGTAATGATATAAGGATAAGGTTGATTTTTGATTATATAAGATTAATTTTTTTAGGTAGGGTTTGTGTAATTTCTGGTTCTATTATAAAGTATTCAGTTTATTATATGGAAGGTGAGAAAAATTATGTTCGTTTTATTTATATATTAATATTATTTGTAATTTCTATATGATTTTTAATTATTAGACCTAATATAGTAAGTATACTTTTAGGGTGAGATGGGTTAGGGTTGAGATCTTATTGTTTAGTTATTTTTTATCAAAATGAATCATCATGTAATGCTGGTATAATCACTGTAATAAGTAATCGAGTAGGAGATGTTGCAATTCTGTTAAGAATTGGTTTATTATCTTGGAATGGACATTGAAATTATTTTTTTTTTTCAGAAGTTGATTTATTAGGTTTAGGGTTAATAGTATTAGCTGGTATAACAAAAAGAGCTCAGATTCCTTTTTCAGCCTGATTGCCAGCTGCTATAGCAGCTCCAACTCCTGTTTCTTCTTTAGTTCATTCTTCAACTTTAGTAACGGCTGGAGTTTACATGTTAATTCGATTTAATAATATTTTACTTAGATCTGGTTATAACCTTCAGTTGTTAGCAATTTCTTGTGCTACAATAGTAATAAGAGGAATTAATGCTAATTTGGAAATAGATATAAAAAAGGTTGTAGCTTTATCTACTTTAAGTCAATTAGGTTTAATAATAATAAGATTAAGAATAGGTTTAGTAAAATTAGCTTTTTTTCATTTAATTATGCATGCTATATTTAAGTCAGTTCTTTTTATATGTGTAGGTTATATAATTCATAGAATAGGAGGTTATCAGGATAGCCGTATAATAAGGGGATTAAGCTTGTCATGTCCTATGTTAGGAATAGTATTAGGAGGAAGAAATATAGCTTTATTAGGATTTCCTTTTTTATCTGGATTTTATTCTAAAGATTTAATCCTAGAAAAAATATTTAGGAGATTAGGAGGTATATGTCTTATATTAGGTTTAATTTTAGGAACTGGTTTAACTGTTTCTTATAGATTTCGTGTTTTGTTTATAAGTGTAAATAATAATGTAAAGTTAGATAGAGTAAGAATAGTAGAAGATAGAAATAACACAGTTATAAAAAGAGTAATAGTGCTTATAAGTTTTAGAGTAATAGGAGGAAGTTTAATATCATGAAGAATTGAACCTAGTGGAGTTTTTAGTGTATTAAATGGCTGAGAAAAAAGAATTACTTTATTAGTAAGGAGAATAGCCGGTATAACTAGGTTATTTTATTTAAGTAAGGGGGAGCTAAACAAAAAAGCTAATAGATTATTATATATATTTATGGTAGAAATATGATTTTTGTTAGGACTTAGAAGAAAATTTATAGTTAACAGAGTTTTAATTAAAGGAGGTTCTGAATATAAAGTAATGGATAAAGGCTGGAGGGAATTATATGGAGGAGGCCAGGCGGTATTTAGAAGGTTAAGAATAGGTATTCAATTAAGTCAACGTAGACTTTTAATTAGTTCTTATATTATAAGAGTAGTTATAATTAGAGAAGTCATGCTTAAATGGTTATATCAAAATAGTTTATATGAATAGTATATTGAAGATATAAAGGTGAATTTTTGGTTTATTAGATAGTGTAAAACATAGTAAATTGCAAGTTTAAAGAAGTAATTACTCTAGTATTTTGTTATAGTGTATAGAGCATATAAATTTTTGATATTTAAGGAGAAAAAACAGATAGATATGGTGTAATAAACACAATAAATTGTAAATTTAGGGATATGTAATAATTACTATTAGTAACTTTTAAATATAAATTATATTTATAGTAAATATATATACATTAATAAATATATATGTATATATTTATTAGATAAATTTTTGTAAAGATAGTAAATAAATATTAATGTAGTTGTAAAGGTAGAGGTAGTATCTAAATTTGTGCCAGCAGTTGCGGTTAGACTTATATTACTTAGATATAAATATAGGTATTAGTTATTGTTTGGTGAGAACCAATATATTTGGTGAAAAAGGATAAGAGTTTTATAGTAACTAAGTTAATTTAGTTTACTAGGATTAGATACCCTATTAATATTTTTTTATATCTAGGTAGATTTAAATATTTTGGCGGCTTGTTTGTTTTAGAGGAATTTGCTTATAATAGATAAACCACGTTTTATTAAAATTAAATAAGGTTTTGTATATCATTATTTAAATAATTTTAAAAGGGTTAGTTATTGGAAAATAATTTAAAAATTTAAATCAAGATGCAGATATTTTTAAGAAAAGTTAATTACAATAGTAATTTATTATACGTGTAACTAAAATTAGGTTGGTTAAAGGTGAATTTAATTGTAGTCATATGTAACCGAATATATAAAATTAGTGCACAAATTGCCCGTCACTCTCTATGGGATAAGTCGAAACAAAGTAAGCACACCTGAAGGTGTGCTTAGAATAATAGTTTAAAAAATAATTCATTTACGGTGAAGAGATCTTATATAAGTAATTCTAGTTAGTATTTAGTAGAATAAATTTATGTGAAAAGGTAAATTTACCTTTAGTATCAGGGAAATTTAAAAAATAAATTTATTTTTTATTTCGAATTTATTTAGGCTAAGTATTAATAAGTGTATTAGTATAATTTATAGTTTAAAATAACTTAGAGGTGAAATTTTTCGATTATAAATTTATCTAATTATCTATAAAATAGTTAATGCTATATGTTGTAGATTTATTTAATAAAAAGTTAAGCTTTTTATTAAAAGTAAAGTTTAATAGTTATAAAAATAATTAGGCTTTAGATTAGCCATATTAATAAATTTTTATAAATAATATAATATAAAAATAGTGTATTTACTAGATTAGGGTATGAAAAATAGTAACAAATTTTTATTAATAATAGGTTTATGAGTAATATTATATAAGTATTTTATAGGAATTCAGAAATTTTTTGAAAGTTTAACAAAAACATTTTTGTTTTTTTAAGGATAAGACCTGCCCAGTGAATAATTAAACGGCTGCGGTGTTTTAATCGTACAAAGGTAGCATAATCATTTGTCTTTTAATTGAGGATAGGTATGAATGGTCAAACAAATAATAGTGTCTTTATTTTAAATAATTAATTTATATTTCAAGTAAGAATACTTGAAAGAAGTAGTGGGACGATAAGACCCTAAAAGCTTTATACAAATTTATTTAGTTTATACAAAAATATAGAAATATTTGACTGGGGTAGTTTTTTTAAATATTTTAAGAGTAGATAATATTTGATTAAAGAGAAGAGGTCCTTCATATGAGGATAATTAGAGTGAGTTACTTTAGGGGTAACAGCATAATTATTTTGGAGAGATCTTATTAATAGAATAGATTGTGACCTCGATGTTGAATTATAAGTTCTTTATAAGGCAGTACTTATAATAGAAGGTTTGTTCAACCTTTAAAATTTTACGTGATTTGAGTTCAAATCGGTTTAAGCCAGATTGGTTTCTATCTACTATAGAAAGAGTAATATTTTAGTACGAAAGGGCCAAATAATATTTAGTTAAATCATATCGGTGTTAGATCTCGATAAATTTAGAATTTATAGTTGGCAATTTGTCATATGGTTAATTTTTGGTGTTACTATGGGTTTAAGGGGTAAAATATTATAAAAATATGGTTATAATTATAAAAAATATATAATCTTATATTTAAATAAAATTCTTATTTATTTGTATGATAATATTTATAAATATTTATTTACACTAGAAATATCGCTTCCGGGAAGGGTTTAGCGTATATTTATTTCTTAGTTAGTAAAAATAAAAAAATAAAAAAATAAATAAATAAATAAAAAAAAAAAAAAAACCTAGAGCACTATTTATGTAAATATAATATATAAAAATTTATAAAGAATACTTAAAAGATAAAATATATTGATTTATAAAATTAAAAAAAAAAAAAAAACCTAGAGCTGGCTCCCCTGCTTACACTTTCAAGGTGTATATATTATAAATACTTAGTTCTAGTTTTAAGATTTAATATTTAAAGTTAAACGAAATACTAGAAAATAAAAAAAATAAAGTGCTGAGATAATTTGGCCTGTTACAGTATAAGGTGGTTCAACTGAGTGAGCACCAATTCATGTTAATAATGCTACTGTAAAGATGAAAAATCAGAATAATCTTGTATTTATAGGATAGAAAGTTATTCCTTTTATTTTAGTTCTTGGTAAATTTGGGGGAAGATATAAGATTACAACAGCAAGAACTAATGCAATAACACCTCCTAATTTATTAGGGACTGAGCGTAAAATTGCATAAGCAAATAGAAAATATCATTCAGGTTGAATATGATGTGGAGTTACTGAAGGGTTTGCAGGATTAAAGTTATCAGTGTCACCTAAAATAATAGGATAATATAATACTAATCATATAAATAAAGTAAGTCTGATAATAACACCTGTAAGATCTTTTAAGGCAAAAAAAGGATTAAATGCTAATTTATTAAGAGTTTTTTTTTTTATAGGCGAAGTGGAACCTGTTTCATGAAGTAAGGTAATATGCAGGGCTACTAAAGCTAAAATAATAAATGGTAGAATGAAATGAAATGTAAAGAAGCGTATAATTGTTAGTGAAGAAACTCTAAACCCCCCTCAAATAAGATTAACAATATTTAAACCTACATATGGGATTTCTGAAAATAAGCTAGTAATTACAGAAGCACCTCAAAAAGATATTTGATTGACTGGGAGAGCATAACCTAAAAAAGCTGCTGCTATTGTTAATAGTAAAATAGTTACACCAATATTTCAAGTATGATTTAATTCATAAGATATAAAATATAATCCTCGTGCTGTATGGATATAGAGGAATATAAAGAATATTGAAGCACCATTAGCATGAATAAATCGCATAAATCAGGTGTGTTCTTTAATATATATAGTTTTTGATGTAATAATAAATCTGTAGGATAAATCAGTAGTATAAGAAATAGCAATTATTAAGCCGGAAATAATTTGAATAATTAGACATAGAGATAGGAGTGAACCTAGATTTCATATAAGAGAGATATTTTTAGGAGCTGGTAAGATAATTAAAGTACTTTTAAAGATTTTAGTTAATGCTATAGATTTATGAGGATAAAATTTCATTATTTTTTAAGTCGTAAAGGATATGTATTATTAGATACATTTTTTACTACTACAAATAAAGCAATTAGAAGATAAGTTATTATAAGTATGGTAATGATTATTATTTGAGGTGAAAATAATTTATAAACTAGTGAAGCAGTAGATGTTAATATAGTATTATTGAGAAAACTAAAATTATTTGAAGGAGTAAAGTAGTTAATGGGTAGGAGTATAGTTAAAAATAAGAAGGTAATTCCAATATAATTAAATACAGGTATTGTAAAATGTTTGTTGTTGGTAGCTAGTGATGATACATATAATAAAATAATTATTATTCCTGTGATAAAAATTATTAATAAAATAAAAGGTAATCAGGTGGAATATAAAAATATTGAACTAATTAAAGAAACTAGTAGAACTAAAATAGTAATATTAATTGCTATCATAATGGGAGTAGAAATTATAATTATAATAATAGTAAGTAAAATAATTATAATAGCTGTAATATGTAAGAAAATAAATTTTAGCACTTAAGCATATTTAGTTTACAAGACTAGAGTTTTATTTAAACTATAAAATTTAATACCAGAAAAGGATACCCAAATATCAGGTCGAAACTGATTGTAATATTTACTTTAATCTGATTTTTAAAAACAGATAATTTAGTTTTGAAAGAACTATGTGTTTTTTACACTATAAAAATATATAAGATTATAAATCAATAGTGTTAGTAACAATAACAAGCTGGTTAGCTTTTATATAAGATAGAGTAATTAAACTAGTGAAAGATTAGAAGTCTTAAAGCTACCTTAAAAGTAAGAAAGTCTCTTTTTAATTGCAAATTAAATATTCTTTAATAAATTATTACTTTAAGGTGTTCAATTAAGAGCTCCTTGGTTTCATTCATGAATTAAACCTGCAATTAAGATAATAGTAATGACAATGGCAATAAAAGATGATATTAAGGTATAAGAAGTTAATCTAATTTGGCCAAGAGGTAAAATTAATGCAATTTCAGCATCGAAAATTAGAAAAATAATAGTAACTAAAAAGAATCGCAAAGATAAAGGTTGTCGAGCTTTTTTAGCTGGGCTAAATCCACATTCGAAAGGTGAATTTTTTTCTTGCTCTTTATTTGATTTTTTTCCTAATAGTAAAGCTAGAGCAGTAATAATAAGTGAGATGGTTAAAGAGATAATAGATATTGAGAGAATTATATTCATTATTAGGAACCTCATCAGTAGATTGAGACATAAAGGAAAAGTCAGACAACATCTACAAAATGTCAATATCAGATTGCAGCTTCTAAGCCAGTATGGTGGTTAGAGTTTAGATATGCTAAATATAGGCGGACAAAACAAACAATTAAAAAAGTTGTTCCAATAATAACATGAAGTCCGTGAAAACCTGTTATTAGAAAGAATGAAGCCCCATAAACAGAATCTGCAATTGAGAAAGAGGCTTCCTCATATTCTATTGCTTGAAGGGCTGAGAAGTAAATACCAAGGATAATAGTAATAGCTAGAGCTTGGAAAGCTTGAGAGTGATATTGTTCAATAGTTGCGTGATGACACCAGGTAACTGAAACCCCAGATGCGAGTAAAATAGCTGTATTTAGAAGAGGCGTTATAAAAGGATTAAATGGATTAATATTTACGGGGGGTCATACTGAGCCTAGCTCCATAGTTGGAGCTAGGCTTCTATTAAAGAAAGCTCAGAAAAATGAAAAAAAAAATAATACTTCGGATACAATAAATAAAAGTATACCATATCGTATGCCAATTGTTACTTTATAAGTATGTAAGCCTTGAAAAGAGGCTTCCCGTGAAACATCTCGTCACCATAGAGTTGCAGAAATAATTATTCTTAGTAGGCCAATTAAAAGAAGGTTAGGGTTGAATAAGTTGAATCATTTAATTAAACCTGAAGTTAATAGAAGTGCTCTAATAGAGCTAGTTAGAGGTCAAGGTCTTTTTTCTACTAAGTGATAAGGGTGATTATTTGAGTTCATTTATGAAATAGATTCAGCTAGATAAAGAGTAATTAGTACTCTAAAAACATAAGCTTGAATAAAGGCAACAGCAATTTCTAGTAGTGATAATAGAACTAATCTAGGAGTTAAAATAATAAAGGAAATTGCAGGTAGAGTTAAGAAAGAAGATCTTAGGAGTACTATAAGAAGATGCCCTGCAATTATATTTGCGGCCAGGCGAATAGCTAAAGTTAAAGGCCGGATTAATGCTCTGATTAGTTCAATAATTACTATAAAAGGTATAAGGATTACAGGTGTACCCTGAGGAATTAAATGAATAAGTAAAGATGAATAATTATTTAATCAGCCATATAATATTAAGGCTAGTCAAAGAGGTAAGGCTAATGATAGAGTAAATACTATGTGTCTTGAGGCTGTAAAAATATAAGGTACTATACCTAGTACATTATTATATATAATAAGTATAAACAGAATTATTGATAATGAGAGAGAAAAAGTTCTTTTATTAATAAGTGGTTTAAATTCAGTTATAATATATTTAATTAAATGATTATTTAAGGAAAGTCAGCGATTATTATTAGACCATAAAATAGTTGGTATAAATAATAAAAATATAAATATAGATCTTCAATTAGAGATTAGATTTGGTGTAGCAGGGTCAAAAATTGAAAATAAGTTAGTTATCATATTCAGTTATGGTTTTTAGAAGGTTTAATTGAAACTAGTTTAGGTAAATGAGAGGGTAATGGTCTAAAATATAAAATAGATTTAAGGTAAATAAGGAGGATGAATATTAAAATAATTAATGGTACTCAGAGTGAAGGAGCTATTTGAGGAATAAAGGTTCATTAGAAATATCTTAAATTTGACAAATTTATATTATTATTTTAACTAGAATCTTATTAAGAGCTAATAAGCTATTGTAAGTTTAAAAGACTTAAACCATTTGGTTACTTAATAATTTAATTAGATGACACTCATTTATAGAAAAAAGACAGGGGAATAGATTCTATTTTAATAGGTATAAATGAGTGATTTGATCCACAGATTTCTGAACACTGCCCATAAAATAAGCCAGAACGGTTTATATAAAATGTAGTTTGGTTTAGACGTCCAGGTATAGCATCTATTTTTAAACCTAAAGAAGGAATAGCTCAACTATGGATTACATCTGTTCTTGTTAATAAGGCACGAATATATTGGAAAGATGGTAAAACAATAGCATTATCTACTTCAAGTAAACGATTTATAGGTAGAGAAGGGTCTATAGGTAACATGTAAGAGTCAAAAGAGATATTATTGAAATCAGGATACTCATAAGATCAATATCATTGGTGTCCTGTTGATTTAAAAGTAATATTTGGTGTATAAGAATCATCTAATAAATATAAGGCTTGAAGGGAGGGTAGAGCAATAAATAATAAAATAAAAATAGGCATTAAAGTTCAGATAATTTCTGTTGTTTGAGATTGAACAAGAAATCGGTCGGTTAGTTTAATATATGAAATAAGAATTATATTTAGGCCAATTAAGATTGTAATTAATGTAATAATTATTATAGTAGTATCGTGAAAAAATATAAGTTGTTCTATTGAAGGAGAAGCTCTATCTTGGAATGAGAGTGCAGATCATGTAGGCAAATCCGAAGGATAATTTCATAAGTAGTCTTTAAAGCTACGGCATATTATCTGCCACAACGGTATAGAGGTAATAATGTAGGAATATCTTTATATGAATGGTCTGCAGGAGGTAATGGGTGAAATCATTCTAATGATCTATTAAGATTAGTATTAAATAAAACAGATCGTTGAGAGATAAAAGCTTCAATAAGAATAATAATAAATAGAATTATTGCTAAGAGTGAAATTGTAGAGCCTAATGATGAGATAATATTTCAAGTAGTAAATGAATCTGGGAAATCAGAATATCGGCGTGGTATACCATTTAGACCTAAAAAATGTTGAGGGAAGAAGGTTAAATTAACACCTAAGAATATAATATAAAAGTGAATTTTGGTGAGTAAAATTGATGGTGTTAAACCAGTAAATAATGAAAATCAGTGAGTAAAACCAGCAAAAATACCGAAAACTGCTCCTATAGATAGTACGTAATGAAAATGAGCTACAACATAGTAAGTATCATGTAAAATAATATCAATAGATGAATTAGCTAATATTACACCTGTAAGACCACCTACAGTAAATAGGAAAATAAATCCAATAGATCATAGGAGAGGAGTAGAAAAATTAATTTTTCTACCTTGAAGGGTAGCAAGTCAACTAAAGACTTTAATTCCAGTTGGAACAGCAATTACTATAGTAGCAGAAGTGAAATAAGCACGTGTGTCAACGTCTATACCTACTGTAAATATATGGTGTGCTCAAACAATAAAACCTAGTAGACCAATAGCAGATATAGCATAGATTATACCTAATACCCCAAAAGTTTCTTTTTTTCCTACTTCTTGTCTTACTACGTGTGAAATAATACCAAAAGCGGGTAGAATAAGAATATAAACTTCAGGGTGGCCAAAGAATCAAAATAAATGTTGATATAAGATTGGGTCTCCTCCCCCTAATGGATCAAAGAATGAAGTATTTAAATTACGATCTGTAAGAAGTATAGTAATTGCTCCTGCTAATACAGGTAGAGATAGAAGAAGTAAGATAGCTGTTAAAAAGATTGATCAAATAAATAAGGGTATACGATCTAAAGTTATGTTATTTGGTCGTATATTTAAAATTGTTGAAATAAAATTAATAGCACCTAAAATAGAAGATGCCCCAGCTAAATGCAATGAAAAGATAGCTAAGTCCACTGAGGCTCCTCTATGAGCTGCTGCTGCTGATAAAGGAGGGTATACAGTTCAACCAGTTCCTACTCCTGACTCTACTAAGGATCTAATAAGTAATAAAGATAAAGAGGGTGGGAGTAATCAGAATCTTATGTTGTTCATACGTGGAAAAGCTATATCTGGGGAACCTAGTATTAGAGGAGCAAGTCAATTTCCGAAACCTCCAATTATAATTGGTATAACTATAAAAAAAATTATAATAAATGCATGGGCAGTAACAACTACATTGTAGATTTGGTCGTCTCCAATTAGATTTCCTGGTGAGGATAATTCAGTTCGAATAATTACTCTTATAGAAGTACCAATAAGTCTTGATCAGGCTCCAAGAATAAAATATAAGGTTCCAATATCTTTATGATTTGTAGAGAATAATCATCGAGCTATAAT